CATATTCTGACTTTTATCTGGAGAATATCCAACAATAGCTTCCATCGAGTGAATAATAGACCCAGATCCTAAAAACAACAATGCTTTCGAATAAGCATGAGTAATCAAATGAAATAAAGCAGCTCGATAAGAACCCATACCTAAAGCTAACATCATATAACCCAATTGAGACATTGTAGAATAAGCTAAACCCCGCTTAATATCTTTTTGAGCAAGAGCTAAAGTAGCTCCTAAAAATAATGTTATTATACCTATCAAAGATATTATATTTAATATATAAGGGATAACTATAAAAAGAGGAAGAAGCCTAGCTACAAGAAAAATTCCTGCTGCTACCATGGTAGCAGCATGTATAAGAGCGGAAATAGGGGTAGGACCTTCCATGGCATCTGGTAACCAGACATGAAGGGGAAATTGGGCAGATTTAGCAACTGCGCCGGCAAATAATAGGAAGGCACAGAAAGTAACAAATAAGGGATTAACTTCATTATTGAAAACTAAATTATTGAATATTTCAAACAAATCCTGAAATTCAAAACTACCTGTTATCCAATAAAAACCTAAAATTCCTAATAATAACCCAAAATCCCCAACGCGATTAGTTACAAACGCTTTTTGACAAGCATTCGCCGCACTGGGTCGAGTGAACCAAAAACCGATTAATAGATAAGAACACATTCCAACCAACTCCCAAAAAATATAAATTTGGATTAGATTAGAACTAGTTACTAATCCCAACATTGAAGTATTGAAAAAACTCATATAAGCAAAAAACCTCACATATCCTCGATCATGAGACATATAATTGTCACTATAAATAAGGACCATAACCCCAATACTAGTGATTAAGATTGACATAATAGAAGTAAGTGGATCAACCAAGGAGCCGAACTCTAACGAAAAATCATTATTGATGGTCCAAGACCATATATATTGATAGACAGAATTGTTATTTAGTTGCTGAATAAATAAATGGGCTGAAAAAACCATAACTATACTTAATAATAAAACACTCGGAAAAGCCCACATACGGCGAAGATTTTTAGTTGCCGTTGGAAAAAGTAGAAGTCCTGCTCCTATTAACATAGGAACTGGAAGTGGAATGAACGGTATGATCCACGAATATTGATATGTATATTCCATAATAAAAAAAAAATTCTCTTAATTAATTGTTTCTGATTCACTAGTTCTTAATTTCTTTTCTTTTGAAAGCGGTCGATTAATAAAAAAATCAAGATATATAAAATAAAACTTAAATATAATTTGATTTTCCAGCCTTAATTATTTTGAATCGGAAAGATTCAAATATTTCAAATGAAGATGAAGAATTAGGGTTAGTCAAATGATATAAACAAGTTATAAGCGAAAAAATATATATATATATATATGTACTTTATTTATTATTAATATTGAATTGTTAATAACAAATTCAAATTGTTAAATAAAATTTTTTCAAGATAAAAACGAAAAATTGCAGTTTGGTTCGGTTATTAACAATCATTATCATTAACGGTTTTTTTAGAATTAATTGATTATCTTCGATTACAATTAGAATAAAAACCATTTGTAGGAAATGCTTTGCTATCCCACACTTAAAATAAAAACGGAGGGGCAAAAATGGCTTGTAGTTTTCAAAAGTGGTTTGTATATTTTAATCAATTAACTACTAGGATCATTCGAGGTTAAAAATAAAAATTAAGTATCCTCTTTCTTCGAACTTGACCTTTTTTTTTATTAAGTTTTTATTAAGCGGGAGAGGTATTGAGTTTTTAAAGCTTTCCATGTATTTTATTACATGTAAGAATGTAACATGACAAAAATAGAAAGTAAAGAACCCAAACCCTTTTTATTTTTTTTTATCAACCTCAATCTATTCTATTTGACATAGTAAATCTTATTATTTTTAGTAATATTTTAAACACTTTTTATAATTTTATAATGAGGGGAGTTCCATTTATAGAATAGCTATCTAGAGATATAGTAAAGAACAATTGATTTTGAACAATAGATGTCTTTCACATCCAACCGATGAACCGATTCTAATTTAAAAATGGCAGTTCCAAAAAAGCGCACCTCTAGTTCAAAAAAACGTATTCGTAAAAATATTTGGAAAAGGAAAGGCTATTGGGCAGCATTGAAAGCTTTTTCATTAGCGAAATCTCTTTCTACTGGTAACTCAAAAAGTTTTTTTTGTGTGACAAATAAATAATCAAACAATAAACTAAATAATGTGAATCGGTCTAATTCAAAAAAGAGTCTAATTTTTTTAGAAAGTTTTTTTTTTTTTATAAAATTTCGAAGTTATCAAGATACTCTAAAGAATATTAATCTAATAATAATGTATAATAATCTAAATTACTATTTAATAAAAAAAAAAAAAAATCCCATTCTCTCATGTTTTAACCTGATCAATAACAATATCAAATGGAATTCATTTTGTTTTGTTATTTTTTTAGTAGAAATCTGAATTCGGTTGTCTACGGAATTTTAAAAACGAATGGTATTCTTTTGTTTTAAAAAGGAATAAACGCAAGCATAAGGTTTCACCTTTTGGTATGTTTTATCATTTTCAAGATGGGGATTCTCACCTTCCCCATCGACTTGACTTGATAATCAATTTATTTTTTAGTTTTAGCCGTGGATTAAAGTCAAAATTATCTGGTTACAAATGTCCTTTTTATTTTCAGGAGACCAACCTTAAAGTAATAAACTACGAAATGAAAAACTCCGTTGTTAGTTAAGTTTTAAAAAAAAAAAGATAAGATTATAAGAATAATTTATATTATTGTTTAAATTATTAATTTATTAATGAAAACGTTTAGATTAAATGCCTAATTTTGAAACAAATTTTTAGTCATTAATTGGAAGGTTTCTAAAAAAATATTGAATTAACCCCCCCTCAATCTCGACGATTTAATAAAAATGGGTTATTATGATTTCGAATAAGCCGCTATGGTGAAATCGGTAGACACGCTGCTCTTAGGAAGCAGTGCTAGAGCATCTCGGTTCGAGTCCGAGTGGCGGCATGGCTTTTTTTTTTTCTAAAAGAGTAAGCCCTATAATGAATAAGAGTAAGCCCTATAATGAATTCAATTCCCTATTTCAATTCCTATAATTGAGGTCTCCCTTTTAATAAAATTTATGATATTTTCAACTTTAGAGCGTATATTAACTCATATATCCTTTTCGATCATTTTAATTGTAATTACAATTCATTTAATAACTTTATTCGTCGATGAAATCGTAGGACTATATGATTCATCAGAAAAGGGCATGATAGCTACTTTTTTCTGCATAACCGGATTATTAGTTACTCGTTGGATTTATTTTGGGCATTTACCGTTAAGCGGTTTATATGAATCATTAATTTTTTTGTCGTGGGGTTTTTCCATTATTCATATGATTCCGTATTTAAAAAAAAACAAAAACCATTTAAGCGCAATAACGGCGCCAAGTGTTATTTTTACCCAGGGTTTTGCTACTTCAGGTCTTTTAAATGAAATGCATCAATCTGCAATATTAGTGCCAGCTCTCCAATCGCATTGGTTAATGATGCACGTAAGTATGATGGTGTTGGGCTATGCAGCTCTTTTGTGTGGATCATTATTATCATTAGCTCTTCTAGTCATTACATTTCGAAAATTCCTAAGGATTTTTAGTCAAAGCAAGAGTTTATTAACCGAGCCGTTTTCCTTTGGTGAGATTCAATACGTGAATGAAAGAACCAATGTGTTAAAAAACACTTCTTTGATTTCTTCTCAAAATTATTACAGATATCAATTAATTCAACAATTGGATCGATGGAGTTATCGTATTATTAGTTTAGGATTTATCCTTTTAACCATAGGTATTCTTTCGGGAGCAGTATGGGCTAATGAAGCATGGGGATCCTATTGGAATTGGGATCCTAAAGAGACTTGGGCCTTTATTACTTGGACCATATTTGCGATTTATTTACACATTCGAACAAATAAAAATTATGAAACTGAAAATTCTGCAATTGTGGCCTCAATGGGCTTTCTTATAATTTGGATATGCTATTTTGGGGTTAATCTATTAGGAATAGGGTTGCATAGTTATGGTTCATTTACATCTAATTTAATTGAATAAAGTACTTGATAACCAGAAGCCTAGGGCAGCATACGTATAGATATGAAACCCTTATTAAACCATCAAGAACCATTTGAATCATTCCATTTCCATTACTTGATTCAAATGGTTCTCAAAATGTAAAAAATATCTGGTTATATAATTCTATTATATAATTATAATATATAATAGAATTCCAATAATAGAATTCCAATTTTTTTATTTAACTTATAAAGCAGAAAAATACTTTTTTTGTCCAATGAACGGTTTTTAAAGTTATTGGATTTTTTTTTTAGTTTATTGACAAAAACTATCTATAAAAAAAAATTTGATAGAATAGCTTCGACCTTGTCAACTGATAATGAGAAAACGAAATCGGGATAAATACCAATACCTATTACAGGTAAAAGGATAGAAATAGAAATAAATAACTCGCGCGGTCCAGAATCAAAAAAATAAGAATTTGGGGCATTAAAAAGCTTGTATCCATAGAACATCTGGCGTAACATAGATAATGAATAAATAGGAGTTAATATCATTCCAATTGCCATTACAAAAGTCATTAATATTTTTGTTATTAAAAGATATTTTTGGCTAGTAAGTATTCCAAAAAAAACTACCAATTCGGCAACAAAACCGCTCATGCCCGGTAATGCAAGCGAAGCCATTGATAAGATACTGAAAGTAGTGAATATTTTTGGAATTGAGATAGCCATTCCGCCCATTTCGTCGAGATAAACAAGTCGTATTCTATCATAACTCGTTCCGGCCAAGAAAAAAAGTGCAGCGCCAATAAATCCGTGAGAAATTATTTGTAAAATGGCCCCATTGAGCCCTGTATCGCTTATAGAACCAATTCCTATAATTATGAAACCCATATGAGATACAGAAGAATAGGCTATTCTTTTTTTTAAATTACGCTGACCAGGAGATGTTAAAGCTGCATAGATAATTTGAATTGTGCCTACTATCATCAACCAAGGAGAAAATATAGAATGGGCGTGGGGTAATAATTCCATGTTGATTCGAACCAACCCATATGCTCCCATTTTTAATAAGATTCCGGCTAAAAGCATACAAGTACTATAATGTGCCTCTCCATGGGTGTCTGGTAACCATGTGTGTAGGGGTATGATCGGTAATTTGACAGCAAAGGCAATAAGAAATCCAATATAGAATATTATTTCTAGTGCTACAGGATACGATTGATTAGCTGATGTTTCGAAATTTAATGTCGGTTCATTGGAGCCGTATAAACCAATACCTAAAACTCCTATTAACAAAAAAACGGAACCCCCGGCAGTGTACAAAATAAATTTTGTAGCTGAATACAAACGTTTTTTTCCACCCCACATAGATAGAAGTAGATAAACGGGAATTAATTCTAACTCCCACATGATGAAAAAAAGTAAAAGGTCTTGAGAAGAAAATGGTCCTATTTGACCGCTATACATTGCTAACATTAGGAAATGGAATAGTCGGGAATTTCGAGTAACGGGCCAAGCCGCTAAAGTAGCTAAAGTTGTGATAAATCCTGTCAGTAAAATAGGTCCTATAGAAATTCCGTCTATTCCCAATCTCCAGTAAAAATCAAAAAAACCGATCCATTTATAATTTTCCGTTAGTTGCATTAACGGATCATCCAATTGGAAACGATAACCGAATGCATAGGTTGTTAAAAGGAGTTCTAAAATACATATACATAAAGTATACCACCTTATTACCTTATTTCCTCTATGAGGAAGAAAGAAAAGTAAGGAGCCCGCGAATATTGGCAAAACTACAACTAGCGTTAACCAAGGAAAATTATTCATAGTAAAAACAAAATAAACTTGGACCAGAAAAACCCGTGCCCGAAATAAAAATATTTTGAGCGCGGGTTTTTGTCGGTAAAGGTAAAAAAATAAAATGTATTCGAGTAGGGTTTTCTGGAACGTATTAATAAGCTAGACCCATACTTCGAGTGGTTTCATGCCATAAATAAACGCGAACACTCAAGAAATCCGTTGGACAGGCGGATTCACATCGCTTACAACCGACACAGTCCTCTGTTCTTGGAGCAGAAGCGATTTGCTTAGCTTTACATCCGTCCCAAGGTATCATTTCTAATACATCAGTTGGGCAGGCTCGCACACATTGAGTACACCCTATACACGTATCATAAATCTTTACTGAATGTGACATTGGATTTATAAATTTTTAAACGTCAGAAATTTTCGATCTAGTAAACTTGTAAATGAGTCATATATTTAGATACCAGATGAATCAATAATTTACCAGAAATTTTGAAGCAATCTACTTCTGGATCGACTCGTACGATAGAGCCAAGATACTTTGATTTCTTACATTTTCTAAAATATGCATTAGATTTAATGTATGGTCATGTTAATTTGAATTTATGAATATTCTAATTTTTATGATTAATACTACTTATTCAACAAATTAGATTGATTGATACGAGTTGATTTTCTGTTACGATAAATTGACGAAACAATAGCCGGTCCAATAGCTGCTTCAGCGGCGGCAATAGCTATAATAAAAATAGAGAAAATATTTCCTTTTAATTGCCGGCTATCAAAAAAATCAGAAAATGTTACGAAATTCATATTAACCGCATTCAGTATAAGTTCAAGACACATAAGGGCTCTAACCATATTTCGGCTTGTGATCAATCCATAGATACCGATCGAAAATAAGTAGGCACTCAAAACAAGTACATGTTCGAGCATCATTGACTAACTCCTTAGCAATTTTGATTCATTTCAATATGAACTGAACAACAACCCAATAGATTCAATTGACTAGAATATAAAGTGCGGAACAATTGTATGTATTAGTAATATTAAATAAAAGTGTTTTTATTTTGACTTTTAGACATAACCCATTTTAAAATGGAAGATAAAAAAATGTAATAACACAGAACAGAGTTGAATTTTGATTACTGTTGGTAATTCTAGAGATTTATTACTGGCGTGCTACGGCAATTGCGCCTATTAAAGCGACTAAAAGAATTATCGAAATGAATTCAAACGGAAGAAAAAAATCGGTTGATAAATGAATTCCAATTTGTTGACTATTACTTATCAAATCTTGCTCTATAATCTGGTTTGATCTTGTAGTCCAAATAATCCCGTACCATGACGTATCCGTAATAGTAATCATTAGTAAACCAAAAATACTTGTACAAACAGGCAAAGTAATCCCATCCCCAACAGTCCAAAGATTAAAATCTTTATAATACTCTGAACCATTCATAAACATCACAGCAAATACAATTAAAACATTTATAGCTCCGACGTAAATAAGAAGTTGTGCAGCAGCTACAAAATAGGAGTTTAATAGAATATAGAATAAGGATATACAAACAAGAACCAGTCCCAATGAAAAGGCGGAATAAATGGTGTTGGTAAATAATACCACACCTATACCTCCTAGTATAAGACCCGATCCCAGAAAGACTAAAAGAAAGTCATGTATTGGTCCAGGCAAATCCATTATATGTAAAATAAAAGATAAATAAATCGAAATGTTTTTCATGACTTTATTGAGACCCGACCAGAATTTTTTTTTTTTATAATTTTTGAGAAATTCCTAATTTAATCCTAAGAGATGTGACTAAATGTAAGTACAATTATTGAGCTAATTTTATTCTTTATCTGAAAGGAGAGTTCTAATCCGAAATTCCAAAAATTTTTATTTCGAAATCTATAAGGATATATTAATTAATATATTTTCAATCAAAATTAAGACTCGATTCTTAGCAACCAATTAATAATTGGGATTTGTAATTATTGACCAAACAAAACGAAAGAACCTTTATTTCTTTAAATCAAAACCAAATCTTAGTATTGTTAAAGTAATTGGAATTTATTTTTGAATCAAGATATTTACTTATTTTTTATTTGAGGCGAATTAAAAATTGTTCGAATTGTATAATCGTCAATTACTGACATTGGTAAACGACCTAAAGCAATTTGATTATAATTTAATTCATGACGATCATAAGTAGAAAGTTCATATTCTTCAGTCATTGATAAACAATTTGTTGGACAATACTCAACACAATTACCACAAAATATACAGATTCCAAAATCAATACTGTAATTTAGTAATCGTTTCTTTCGAATATCTGTTTCCAATTTCCAATCAACAACAGGTAGATCTATAGGACATACACGAACGCATATTTCACAAGCAATACATTTATCAAATTCAAAATGAATTCGGCCGCGGAAACGCTCCCCGGTAATTAATTTTTCATAAGGGTATTGAATAGTTACGGGTAAACGATTTGCGTGAGATAAAGTAATCATGAAACCTTGACCGATGTACCTTGCAGCCCGTACTGTTTGTTGACCATAATTCATGAACCCAGTTACCATAGAAAACATATCGTGAATATATATTAATAATTTTATGTTTGTTTATTTCTCTTGTTTAAGACAAATTGTGAATATAGAATATCGCTTTACAGCGAAAAGAGTTGGGAAGAAGTTGTTAATAATAGATTACCGAGAGAGATCGGTAAAAGAAATTTCCATCCAAGATTTAATAGTTGGTCCATTCTTAGCCTCGGCAAAGTCCATCTTGTTGTTATAGGAATGAACAAGAACAAATAGGTTTTAGTTAATGTAATAAAGATACCAATCGTCGCTTCAAAGACTCCACCCAATTTATTTATTTCAAAAAACTCAGAAACATATATGTCTGGAATAGATATATTCCAGCCTCCCAAGTAAAGAACTGTTACAAATAATGAAGAAACTAATAGGTTTAGATAAGAAGCAACATAAAATAAACCAAATTTTATACCCGAGTATTCGGTTTGATAACCTGCTACTAATTCTTCTTCTGCTTCTGGTAAATCAAAAGGTAATCTCTCACATTCTGCTAGGGAAGAGATGAGAAAAATAATAAACCCTATAGGCTGACGCCATAAATTCCAGCCCCCCAAACCATATTTTGATTGCGCCTCAACTATATCAATTGTACTTGAACTGTTAGATAATCATAGTCGGTGATACCATCACTATTATCACCGCTATTACAGAACCGTACATGAGATTTTCATCTCATACGGCTCCTTGAAGGCCATAAATAAATCTAAGGACCGGGTAAGTCTTATTTTATCTTGATACGTTTGTAGGATCGATAAGGTCAAACCTTATTGAACGGCCAAAAATTAGACCAAAAGAATTCTGTCTGTTATATGTTATAATTATTATTTTATATGTTATAATTATTATTTTAATATTTTTATTATTTTAATATTTTTATAATAAAAAAAAAAATTTTATAATAAAAAAAAAAACAAAGTACTTCTGAATTGATCTCACCCCTTCTTTAAAAAAAATTTAATTCTTCTTTGTTGAGTAATAACTTAATGCTTCAATAAAATACTTCTTGTATAAATATAACTAACCCGTCGTTTTTACTTACGAAAAAGAGTTCCATATTAATTCATGAATTATGATACATATTCGATATATAAATTAATATAAATTATAAATTATGATACACATTCTATATAATATGAATATGGAAAAGGATAGATAAAAAATATCTTTTTTTTTTTCGTTCCTATTCTTCTTTCTATTTCTTAAAAAAAGAGGGCTTACAAAATAAAGGATTTTTTCGTTCCCCAATAGTTCGATATTTAATCGGTGGATAGGAGCATACTCTGGATTGGAATCGTGCCTTGGGGAGTACTGCCTAATAATTTCTACCAACCTTAAGCCCCAATTAGTATTCGTTGTTTGTATATTATGTAAAAAAATATTTTTGGATAATTTACATAATTTCCATTACAAATCCGTTACATATCTTGGTGTTTCTAACCATCCACTTGTTTAACCCTCCGTTATGATAATACATGTATGTTAATCCATACAAATGATAGTGAAAATTCAAT